AAATCCGTAAAAGATGAGATCAGTAAATTTACATTTACTTTCCAGAAAATCTTTGTGAGATTACCCATATTGTACCAAAGGTGTCTTTAGAGTATACCGAATCAGTATAGCTATCCTTCTTCTGACACAGCAAGGCAATTTTGATTAATATTGAAATGAAGGTGTGATACCCCTTTTTCTTTTCATTCGAAATATTATTTCTATGGATGAACCCGATTGCTGAGTCGACTGAGTCAAAATAAAAGTTAAGTTCAATTTGAAGTCAAAAGTATAGTGACATCTATAAACTAATAGTTAATAATTGAGAAATCTGAAACTTTCAATTGAACTTATTCTTTAGAATTCTTATTTTGACTTATTCTCCCTCCGATCTTTCAAAATGGAAACTTAGGTAAGTGCTTTCTTTATATACATATGTATAAAAAGAACATATTTCATTTAGTTCCTTCATGCCTACTATAACTAGTTATTTCGGTTTTTTACTAGCGGCTTTAACTATAACTTCCGCTTTATTTATAGGTCTAAGTAAGATAGGACTTATTTGAAATTAATTGAATGAACAACTCAAGAAATCTTTCTGTGGGATTCCATATATTTTTTAGCTCTTTACCGCGTCAATTGATAATTTTTGGTTATTGAGATTCATGGGCAATTCAGATTAATATTTAGAGATAGATATTACCTTTTTCTTTTTTTTTTTCAAAGGAATTGAATGAAATGATTGAAGTTTTTCTATTTGGAATTGTCTTAGGTCTAATTCCTATTACTTTAGCTGGATTATTCGTAACCGCATATTTACAATACAGACGTGGTGATCTGTTGGGCCGTTGATTAATTAGATAAATTAACCCAGATTTTTTTGATTGACCTCCTGTAGATTAGAGAAAGTAGGAGGTAAAATCTGGATTACTGCTCAGTTATTTCAGTCTAATTCTATAATTAATTCGATTCGACCTAACAAGAATGGAATCACGCTCTGTAGGATTTGAACCTACGACATCGGGTTTTGGAGACCCACGTTCTACCGAATTGAACTAAGAGCGCTTTCTTATCATAATAGATAAGACTGTAAATAAAACTTTTTGTAACCAAAAACTACATCTACATCCTGTATGCATACACTATCTATCATATGGAGTATGATAAAAAAAATGAGAAATTCTGTTTTTAATCGATTGAAATGAAAATTGAATTCTTCCTTACTTCTCAGAGGAAAAGTAATTAGGTAGGGATGACAGGATTTGAACCTGTGACATTTTGTACCCAAAACAAACGCGCTACCAAGCTGCGCTACATCCCTTTCAATTCAATTGGTTTTTATAGTGTAATTGTAAAGAATCCTTATCCTTGTCTTGTTTTCCACATCGTTATTTCCTATATACATAATTTATCTTGCCATTTCCTCTTTTTGGTCTCATATCATATAAGGTATAATAAAAATATTTATATATATATGAAAAACCCGTCGTAAATTCAAAAATACTTTTCGGGAATGCTCAGTAAGAAGGGGCATGCCACTCTATTGTATGAAAAAAAATATTTGATCTACCGGATCGTTGTACATTTATTTCAATTTGACTTAGCTTAGGGATTTTGTGTACAAACAAAAGTAGTCTTAAACTTGAAACCATCTATACATCTGATCGTAGATTAGATATGTATTGCCTTTATTAAATATATTACATTAAAGAAATAAAGAAGGAGTATTTTCAATGCGAGATCTAAAAACATATCTTTCCGTGGCACCGGTCCTAAGTACTCTATGGTTTGGGGCTTTAGCTGGTCTATTAATAGAAATCAATCGTTTTTTCCCAGATGCGCTGACATTCCCCTTTTTTCATTCTAGTTATTGACGTGGTAAGGGGGTAACGAAGATTAGAGATAGAATCAACTATCTGTGACTAACTCCCCCTTTTTTTTTCCAAATATAAGAATGGTAGAGGGGAGAAAGACGAAAAGTAGATTCAACCTAATCAAAACTTGGGATCCGGTTCGAATGTGAATCCAGGATAATAGTATCATACAAGCTATAAAAATGAAATTTTGTGATTCGAAATATAGTTAGAAACCTTTTGATTACGGAGTATTTCTAAAATTTATTTACTATTATTACTCTATTGATTGTCATTGCAACGAAATCTTTCTAATTGTATTTGTATTTCGAGTTAGGAACTTCTATTTTTTTTTTTTATTTTTCTTTCTTCTTCACTTCGGGTCGAGAATAATAATATAAAAGTGGTTTGAATCAAAAATACAAAGGAGGTTAGGTTGATGGCTAAGGGTAAAGATGCCCGAGTCAAAGTTATTTTGGAATGTACCGGTTGTGTTCGAAAGAGTGTTAATAAGGAATCAAGGGGCATTTCCAGATATATTACTCAACAGAATCGACACAATACGCTTAGTCGGTTGGAATTGCGAAAATTCTGTCCCTATTGTTACAGACATACAATTCATGGAGAGATAAAGAAATAGATCGAACCGAACGTCTGTCTGTCTATCATTCTTTCAAGGAAGGGGACAAAACCATTTTCATTTGATTTTATAGAAATCCATTTTCTATTTATATAAATATTATATAAATTGCAAATTTCTATTTTCTATTATTTTGATTATATAATAATATTTCTATTATTTTGATTATACATATATATATAGAAAAAAATATGTAAAATCGAAATAAACAAACCAAATCCTATTTCTTTATTCTAATTTTTTTATGTCCAACCGAAATAAGATTTTCGGTATATTCTATTTTATATTAAGGAATAAACTAAACAAACTATGGATAAACCCAAGCGACCCGATTTTCAAACACCCAGGCGACCCGATTTTCAAACACCCAAAGAACCCGATTTGCAAATACCCAAGCAACCCGGTTTTCAAAAACCCAAGCAACCCCGTTTTCAAAAACCCAGGCGACCCGATTTTCCAACACCCAAGCAACCCGGTTTGCAAACACCCAAGCAACCCGATTTGCAAAAACCCAAGCAACCCTATTTTAAAACACCCAAACCCTATTTTAAAACACCCAAACCCTATTTTAAAACACCCAAACCCTATTTTAAAACACCCAAGGAACCCGATTTGCAAAAACCCAAGCAACCCGATTTGCAAAAACCCAAGCAACCCGGTTTTCAAAAACCCAAGCAACCCGGTTTTCAAAAACCCAAGCGACCCGGTTTGCAAAAACCCAAGCGACCCCGTTTTCAAAAACCCAAGCGACCTTTTCGTAGACCCTTGCCCCCGATCCAATCAGGGGATCGAATTGATTATAAAAACACGAGTTTACTTAAGCGATTTATTAGTGAACAAGGAAAAATATTATCTAGGCGAGTAACTAAATTGACCTTTAAACAACAACGATTAATTACCATTGCTATAAAACAAGCTCGTATCTTATCTTTGTTACCTTTTAAAAATAATTACAAAATATTTGAAAGAATCAAGTCGACTATTATTAGAACTGCTAAATTTAGAAACAAAAAGAAAAAATTCGACCCAAAAAGAAAAAATAGGTCTTTTTTTAGAAAAAACTAAGTCTTGATTAATAGGTTTTTTTCTTTTTGTTATGTATTGTATTTTATCAGACTTATTTCTACTCTATCCTCCCGGAGTTTATTCTCCGGGGAACTAGATTGAAATCATTTTGGGGGATTCTTTCCAATCTTCTTTTTTTATGACCTCATTGGAAATCGTAGAAAAAAAATTCTTATCAAATAAAGCTAATTGCGCAAGTGTTTTACGATTAATAAGCGACTGTCTCTTGTGCAGATCATGTTGAAATTTACTATAATAAAAGTATACTCCCTTTTTGCGAATTACTGCGTTTATCCGAGTGATCCACAAACGACGAAAATCTCTCTTTTTCCTATCTCTATTCCGCTGAGCCGAAACTAAAGCCCTTCTTTCCTGTTGAGCAATAGTTCGAGTAAGTTTTGAATGAGCCCCTTGACGGGATAAACGACTTTTTTTTCTACGTTTCCGAGCTATATATCCTCGTCTAACTCTAGTCATTGAATAAATGAAACTTTGATGAATAACTAATTGATTTTGTTTCTTTGAGTTATTCTTTTTTCCCTTCCTGATCTATTAATAACAAAACGTAATTTTTCAATGTAAAAAATAAAAATCCCAATGGCTTTTGCTACTATAACCTTCCCGACCACTATTATTTTTTCTTTTTTTAGACATTTTGCCTTGAAACAAGACAAAAAAATAAGAAATTGTATTGGTATATCAAACAAATAAAAAAAATGTCAATTCAATTTCAATATAGATGAATAAAGAAATAGTGGGTTCCTTCGTTTCTATGGTGATTTCTTAAACGGTGAGGTCCTCTCTATACACCGGAGCCCTTTACTTCATTTACTGAGTGTTATTGATAACTTGTACAGTTCAAACTTTTTGGCTCTACCCATGAATTATCCAGTAATAGGTCTTTTACAATGAGATCCACTTATACAGTAACGGTATTTAATTTGAAAGGTTAGCTGGATAGCTGGCCCTGTTAGTCCGTTCTTGCAAGAATGGGAGCATAATTTTTTTGTTTTGCCCTAAAAATAGGATTCCCCGCTTAATGGATAACGTTCGCTACCAATGGGAAATTTTTTCTCATCTAAAATCGGATTTACACCAATGGAAACCATAAATTTCATATGAATAGATCTTTTTCATTTTAGATAGTGACTGGAGTTCTTCCATTTTATCCTATTCACTGGTTATGATCATCAATACTGGAAAAATTCTTTCCTTTCATTTGCTTTTTTGTTCCAGCTCATAATCTGAACGAGTCACACATACACCCTAGTACATGTTCCTCGGCGCTGAGGACATCCCCGAAGAGCGGGGGATTTCTTGACATTTCTGATTGGCTGTCTTGTGTTTCTAATAAGTTGGTTACTAGTTGGCATGTTAATTGATATACATAATGGACTAGTTCCAATCAATACTAACTATAAGAAGATCAAATTGAATCTCAAATGTTTTGCTTTTTCGATATGTATGGCCATTCCATTTATTATCTCTCCTACTGGAGAATTTATAAACAACTAGAAATCCTGGGTATAATACTCCATACCGAGATATAGCATAAGACCCATAAGGTCATTCGAGATCTCTGTGTCGAGTTCTTGGCACAAAAAAAGTATTCTGGTTACGATTAAGCTGGTCTTTTAGATCAACCCACGAGGTTTCTTCTTCTCCTGGAAGTCTAACGGGAACCTTGGGTACTGAAACTGTCATTAGAATAAGATTAAATGAAAAAACAACAAAAAAATGAACGAGAAAACCCCAAACTAGATTCTACTAATATGGGGTTTTCTCGTTTTAATCAAGAATATGAATCTTTCTCCGATTTTCTGTGTATAGTATCAAAAAGAAGCTTCAATAAAGAAGAAAGAAAAAATAGAATTCTTCCGAATATAGCCTTCCAATAGCGAACAAGTATGAAAGCATTCACTAATGTAATATGTTTTCAACTCCCCATTGCGTATTGCTACTCGTCGGGTATAGAATGGATTTGTTTCTCTTTGTTCCTACAAAAAAAATTGTTCCAACAGATATAGAACAAACATTAACCCTTGTTCCGAGATAATCCATTGATTGAACAAAAGGTATCCATTGAATAGTCATAGTCTTTTCCAATGCAATAAAGTTACATAGTGCTATTTATCTTTGATAAAGAAAGGGGTAATTCCATGGGTTTACCTTGGTATCGTGTTCATACCGTCGTATTGAATGATCCCGGCCGGTTAATTTCTGTCCATATAATGCATACAGCTCTGGTTGCCGGTTGGGCTGGTTCGATGGCTCTATATGAATTAGCAGTTTTTGATCCCTCTGATCCCGTTCTTGATCCAATGTGGAGACAGGGTATGTTTGTTATACCTTTCATGACTCGTTTAGGAATAACAAATTCATGGGGCGGTTGGAATATTACGGGGGGGACTATAACGGATCCGGGTATTTGGGGTTACGAAGGTGTGGCCGGAGCGCATATTGTGTTTTCTGGCTTGTGCTTTTTGGCAGCTATTTGGCATTGGGTGTATTGGGATCTAGAAATTTTTTGTGATGAACGTACAAGAAAACCTTCTTTGGATTTGCCTAAAATTTTTGGAATTCATTTATTTCTTTCCGGGGTGGCTTGTTTTGGTTTTGGCGCATTTCATGTAACAGGCTTGTATGGTCCCGGAATATGGGTGTCCGATCCTTATGGACTAACAGGAAAAGTACAACCTGTAAGTCCAGCATGGGGCGTAGAAGGGTTTGATCCTTTTTTTCCAGGAGGAATAGCCTCTCATCATATTGCAGCGGGGACATTGGGCATATTAGCAGGTCTATTCCATCTTAGTGTCCGTCCGTCTCAACGTCTATACAAAGGATTACGTATGGGCAATATTGAAACCGTTCTTTCTAGTAGTCTCGCTGCTGTCTTTTTTGCAGCTTTTGTTGTTGCCGGAACGATGTGGTATGGTTCAGCAACTACTCCGATCGAATTATTTGGTCCCACTCGTTATCAATGGGATCAGGGATACTTTCAGCAAGAAATATACCGAAGAGTAAGTGCTGGGCTAGCCGAAAATCAAAATTTATCACAAGCTTGGTCGAAAATTCCTGAGAAATTAGCTTTTTATGATTACATTGGCAATAATCCGGCAAAAGGAGGATTATTTAGAGCGGGCTCAATGGACAACGGCGATGGAATAGCTGTTGGATGGTTAGGACACCCTATTTTTAGAGATAAAGAAGGGCGTGAACTCTTTGTACGCCGTATGCCTACCTTTTTTGAAACATTTCCAGTCGTTTTAATAGATGGGGACGGAATTGTTAGAGCTGACGTTCCTTTTAGAAGAGCGGAATCTAAGTATAGCGTTGAACAAGTAGGCGTAACTGTTGAGTTTTATGGTGGCGAACTCAACGGAGTCAGTTATAGCGATCCCGCTACTGTGAAAAAATATGCTAGGCGTGCTCAATTGGGTGAAATTTTCGAATTAGATCGTGCTACTTTGAAATCTGATGGCGTTTTTCGTAGTAGTCCAAGGGGTTGGTTTACTTTTGGACATGCTTCCTTTGCCCTACTCTTCTTCTTCGGACACATTTGGCATGGGGCTAGAACCCTGTTCAGAGATGTTTTTGCTGGTATTGACCCAGATTTGGATGCTCAAGTAGAATTTGGAGCATTCCAAAAACTGGGAGATCCAACTACAAGAAGACAGGGAGTCTAATACAACATTGCTTTCTTTTTTTTGCCTCTATTTTTTTATAGGATACTAGAGAAATCGTAATTTGAATCACCGTCCTTCCTTTTTTTTTTACTCTTTCTTTTTTATCTTTATCGGGAAAATAATCCCAAGTAAACAGGTATGGAAGCTATAATTGTAAACCACAATCGAATCTATGGAAGCATTGGTTTATACATTTCTATTAGTCTCGACTCTCGGGATAATTTTTTTCGCTATCTTTTTTCGGGAACCTCCTAAAGTTCCCACTCAAAAGTTGAAATAATTTTTCATTATCTCAATTGAAGTAATGAGCCTTCCAATATTGGAGGGCTCATTACTTCAACTAGTCTCCGTGTTCCTCGAAGGGATCTCTTAGTTGTTGAGAGGGTTGCCCAAAAGCGGTATATAAAGCGTACCCGGTAAAACTTACAAGTAAACCAGATAGAAAGATGGCGACTAGGGTTGCTGTTTCCATTATTCTAGAATTTCAAGACCACAATGGTTGGTTTATAAAAAATAAAATGGAAAGGTATACAAAGTCAATAGATCTCAATGAATACAATCAGATTTATGGCTATACAAACCGTTGAGGGTAGTTCTAGATCTCGTCCCAAACCTACTACCGTGGGGACTTTATTGAAACCGTTGAATTCGGAATATGGTAAAGTAGCTCCCGGATGGGGAACTACTCCTTTGATGGGAGTTGCAATGGCTTTATTTGCAATATTCCTATGTATTATTTTGGAAATTTCAAATTCTTCTGTTTTACTGGATGGAATTTCAATGAATTAAATCCACAAGAAAATGAAATCCAAAAGAACCAGGAACAGGAAGTTCTAGCCTTTCAATACAATACAAAATGAATTTTTCGGGTCCCGAATTCTATTTCTAACCCCCCTTTTGGTAGTTCAATCGCGGAATTTTTTTCTTTCTGTATTTCCGGAATATGAGTGTGTGACTTGTTATAATGGATCCTGTTGATAATACAGAAAATGAGTCTGTCATCTTATCCTGATAGAGATGGTTCTACCTCGTCGGATATTCATCCTGGTATCTGGAACACGGAATATCTAAAATGTATCAAGAAATATTTGAACTATGATTCATATTAAATATTCAGACCTCGCGATCGGATTCAAAAAAATTTTCTTTGAAAAGAAAGAATAAAGAATTTAGAAGTGATAAATCGAAAGATTTTTCTTCTTTCAAACTCCTCTTTATGCCTATTTTGTTTAATCAACAGACGAATTTTTTTTTTTTTTAGTCATTATACCTATCCTATTGATTGAATAAGTGATGATCCGATGGTTCTTACTCAAGGAATCTTTGGGCTTAGCTTTGGGGTTTTATTGAATCATCGTGGTTCTAGTATGAATCTGGGGTTTCAATCGATTCTATAGGGTCTTAACAAGAGAAATTCCTATTAATGATAAAAAAAAATAGTAAAAGCCACATTACACACAATAAAAAAAAATAGGGAAAGAGAATATTCAAGAGGCCCATAGTAACAATCAACATAAAGACGAATGAGCCGACTTGATATTTTGGCATTATCCCCACAAAGAAGAACTTTAGGATTTTAATTCCTTTGTATCTTCCGAAAAGAGAAAGGCTTAATAAGTTTCAAACTTTCTATTCTATTATATATCCCTTTCAATCAGTATTTGGGTGTCTGCTTGAGCTGTACGAGATGAAATTCTCATATACAGTTCTTAGAGGGGGAATTTCCGCGGTTTACCTATCTCAATAAAGTCTATGATTGGTTCGAAGAACGTCTCGAGATTCAGGCGATTGCAGATGATATAACTAGTAAATATGTTCCTCCTCATGTCAACATATTTTATTGTCTAGGAGGAATTACGCTTACTTGTTTTTTAGTACAAGTAGCTACTGGGTTTGCTATGACTTTTTACTATCGTCCAACCGTTACTGAGGCTTTTGCTTCTGTTCAATATATAATGACTGAAGCTAACTTTGGTTGGTTAATACGATCGGTTCATCGGTGGTCGGCAAGTATGATGGTTCTAATGATGATCCTACATGTATTTCGTGTGTATCTCACCGGCGGGTTTAAAAAACCTCGCGAATTGACTTGGGTTACAGGTGTGGTTCTGGCTGTATTGACCGCGTCTTTTGGTGTAACTGGTTATTCCTTACCTCGGGACCAAATTGGTTATTGGGCAGTTAAAATTGTAACAGGCGTACCCGAAGCTATTCCTGTAATGGGATCACCTTTGGTAGAGTTATTACGTGGAAGTGCTAGTGTGGGACAATCCACTTTGACTCGTTTTTATAGCTTACACACTTTTGTCTTGCCTCTTCTTACTGCCGTATTTATGTTAATGCACTTTCTAATGATACGTAAACAAGGTATTTCTGGTCCTTTATAGAATAGGAAAAGGGGTATATCATAGATATTTGTAATCAATCCTTTATTACTTGGGGGAAGAAGAATAGTATTTCATTGCTACAAGTATGGATTATTGAAAAGAATAATCCATGTATTTGGACATTTTCCTTCAACTCCACAATACAATATTGTATTTAGTTATTTAACATAAGATCACTAGTTGAAGGTAATTCTACGAAAAAAAAATGGATTATGGGTGTGTGTGACTTGAACTATTGATTAGGCCGTGCAGGTATATGTCCATTTCTGCCACATTGAAATTAATAATCGAATGTGTCTTTTGTCCAACCACCGTATAAGTGAGTCCTATACATACAGAGAGAGGATAGGCTGGTTCGTTTGAAGAGAATCTATTCTATGATCAACCCTG